ATTCAGCATTCCCAGAGAATTGGGGGGGGGGTAGATAGGTCTTAATCAGCAACGGGAGATATTCATTTAAATATCTGTGTCTGTCCGAATCTCATTAACAACGAATCAAGTTACATATGTAACCGATGCTTTTTTGACCTTTTTGGGTATTTCGCGTTTGGCTCTAATGAAGAATTGTAAATCGATGTAACGATTGATACGGGGTAATTCATATATTTTAGTCACTTTATGCCAAGATTGCAGAAAGATTACTTAATTCCAGGTTAAATAATAAAAATACATATAAAATGAGGAAATGCTTAGTTTAACTTAATATGTAATATATATGTATTTTTATTATTCGATTTCGTTCTATTTTAGTGACAACGTTCAGTGACAACAGCCTTTCCATTTTTGTGAAAAAGAAATGGAATCCCTTAAATATTGAAATATTTAATATAGAATATCCAAAACATAGAATATCCATAACAGTGACAGTTGTTCAATCTATCTGATAGATACGAAAAACCCATACTCGTTCATCTGATTAATAAAATAAGAATCGAACGACTAAGGACCTAAATCTTCTCTTATATCAGTCTTTTTTATTCATCTCACGAAAAAATTTGGGTTTCTTGTTCAATCTATTTATCAGCTTTAAATCATTGATGATTCAATTCGAAAAGAAAGAGATATTTCTCTTTTTTTATGATGATCAAGTGTAGTCTTTACCGTAAAACTTTATTCCAAAAATGATGTCGAAATAGGAAACCCGTTCGATTATAAAAATTTTGAATGATTCCTTATGAGTTGAATCTTTGGTATTCAAAGAAGTCGGAGATGGGTCAATCTCTTCTATTGAGTCACTTGAAGATGCAGGGTTGAAAAGAATTCATTTATTCGTGTTATTTATGTTAGTTATGTTATTTCTGTTAGTTTGTTTTTTTATAAAAAAAGTTGCATTTATACAATAAAAGGTGGGGTCTTGCTAAGATTTCTTCAGAAAAATCTTTACCATCTATGTATAGAAGAAAAAGGTATAGATTAATATGTCTATGTACCGACTGAACCAATGACTATTCATGATTCCATAATTGAATCAATTCCATACTGGCTCCAAATTAGAGGAATGTTATGGTAAAACTTCGTTTGAAACGATGTGGTAGAAAGCAACGTGCGACTTGAAGGACACGATCCGGTGTGGATTCTCTTATTCTTACATCCGCCATTTTATATAGGAATGAAGGTGCTCTTGGCCCGACATCGTTTGTTCTGTTCCACTAGAACCCCTCTTTTTGTTGGGTTGTAATGTAAATAGTACATGATGGAGCTCGAGTAGTAAAGTATTGATTCAGCTTTCAGGGGCAAGGATCTAGGGTTAATGCCAATCAATAAATTGGAACAACTTCGTAAATATATCATCAATATAGAAATCGAAAGGATCCGATTCGGGCAAGTTTTCAATTCAAAAGGAAATTTTGTTGGAATTGATAAAACTCTTTCGATTCAAAGTGTATCGCGGGGAATCAACCATTCGTATGATTCTTTGATAGAAAGAAATCACAAAAGGGGTATGTTGCTGCCATTTTGTTGGAAGGATTAAGAAGCACCGAAGTAATGTCTAAACCCAATGATTTAAAACAAAGAAAAAGGATCCCAGAACAAGGAAACGCCGTTTCCATTGTCTCAATAACTGGATCAGACTAAAGAATCCAAATCCAAATAGATGATTGTATTTTAAACGAGACAAACAAAAGGGGGGTTAAAGACCATTCAATAAATGAAAGAAATTGCTTAAAGATTTGATTTTCTTTTGAGCTATTTGATAATTATCCAACTTGAGTTATGAGTACAAATGATTTTTTCTTTTTTTTCAGGAAGAACGAAGAAAAAAATGAGTGAAATCCCAGTCTAATTGATTTTATCAACCCTTTTGTCATTCATTAGAATTCTATACATAGACAAAACCTCGAATCATTTTTTCTCGAGCCGTACGAGGAGAAAACTTCCTATACGTTTCTAGGGGGGGGGTCTTGTTCATTTACTTACATCTATCCCAATGAGCCGTCTATCGAATCGTTGCAATTGATGTTCGATCCCGAAGAGAAGGAAGAGATCTTCGGAAAGTGGGTTTTTATGATCCGATAAAGAATCAAAGTTATTTAAATGTTCCCGCTATTCTATATTTCCTTGAAAAAGGCGCTCAGCCGACAGGAACTGTTCGGGATATTTTAAAGAAGGCGGAGGTTTTTAAGTAACTTTGCCCTAATCAAAATCAAACGAAATTCAATTAAGGAAATAAAAAAGGGGGCAGTGATTCGTATAAAATTTTGTATAACTTTTCTATACTTTGTTTTTTATTTCCCCCCCCCCCTTTTTGCGCCCTATTCGTATCTATTTCTCATTGATTGCTTCTATAGAATCTAATATTTTATAACGACATAACCCCAGTTGGTTGATCCTAGAAATGTAAAATTCTGGCATTTCCTTCAATCGGGCGGCTTTCGTTGGAACTTTACTA